TTAAAAATTTAAAATTTTATATAATTGAAGTAAGAGTATAGTATTTTTTGGCTCTCAAACGGATACATAGTGCGATACAGTCAAAGCAAGGTATTGGGTATCGATAATAAGAATTGAATAGGTACCTCGGTAAACTTATCAATAGATTTTCCAGTCTTTCCTTTTTATTTATTTTTGTCATAGGATAAGAGATAGAAAAAAAGAAAAAATCTTTTATTTTTTAAAACCAATCGCTCTTTTGATTTTGGATAAAAAATACTTTATCAATATGCTGATTCTTTTACACATCCACCTCCATTACATATTACATAATAGAGAATCACAATAGTTAGGATTCATTAAAAAAATTTATAACCTCCGCAGGGAAAGCCTTTACCAAAGAAGGCACTAATCTATTTTTAACCTAGAATTAGATCAGGTAATCATTCAAATGAAGAATGCAAGCTCATTTCTTTTCTTTCACTAAGAAAAATTGAAGCCCCATAGGACTCTATCCATTTATTTATTTGACCCAACGAAAATATAAATTATAAAATATAAATTATTTGGTTCCCGTTCAAGAATTCAAACAAAAGTTTTATTATCCGGTAAGAATAAAATACCATTGGACTTCTTACGACATGCTTCTTTTTCCATTCATTCCTATTCAGGATCAGTCGTGGTCTTCTAAACTTTACCGATGTTATGTACGAATTTATTGCTCCATCCAAATGTGTAAAAGATACTAGCCGCACTTAAAAGCCGAGTACTCTACCGTTGAGTTAGCAACCCGAATAGTATAAAGGTGTGGTATATACAATCATAATAAAAAATTAAAATTATTAAAAAAAAATAACAAACATAAAGTTATTCAAAAAAAATCTTTAATGCCCTGGGGCGAGAGGGTTCGAACCTCCGAATATCGGGACCAAAGCCCGATGCCTTACCACTTGGCCACGCCCCATTTATATTCTTATAATTAATAAATATATATTTATTAATTATAATGGAAAGAGAGGGATTCGAACCCTCGGTACAAATAATTCATACAGCGGATTAGCAATCCGTTGCTATCAACCACTCAGCCATCTCTCCTAAAAAATAAACATAAAAAAAATAATCAGAATGAATAAAAGCGTCCATTGTCTAATGGATAGGACAGAGGTCTTCTAAACTTTTGGCATAGGTTCAAATCCTATTGGACGCAATTTTTCTATATTTAATTTTATATAATTCTATTTAAGAATTACTATTTTTTTAAGTATTAAGTCTTTATTTTCTCGCTAGAACGTCCCTCGCGAATTGCAAAGACTAATTTATTAAGAATTAATCGTATTGAAGATCTATTGTCATCATTTGCTGGAATCGGAAAATCTACAAAATTAGGATCACAGTTTGTATCAATTAAACAAACTGTTTTAATTCTCAAAGTAATACATTCTAGAAGTGCAATATATTCTTTATGTTGATCAAGAATGATTACAATATCAGGTAATTTCGTCATATATTTAATTCCACCCAAGTATGCTTGTGAGTGAGCTAATTTTTTTTTCAAACTAGTAGCACCCCCTTTTCTAAGATGTTTGATTCTGCCCGTGTTTTCTTCTATTTTCAAGTCTCTGAACTTATGAAGTCTCTTTTTAGTAGTGGACCAATTTGTTAACATACCGCCAAGCCATTTTTTATTAACATAATGACATCGAGCCTTTATTGCAGCACGTACTACTAAATCCTCGACTTCTTTTTTTGTACCAACAATTAAAAATTGAGCCCCCTTACTTGCTGAATAAAAAATAAAATCACAAGCTTCCGATAAAAAGCGTGCAGTTATGTTAAGATTTGTAATATGCTTATCTTTACGCTTTGCCAAGATATAAGGTTCCATTTTAGGGTCCCCTTCTTTAATACAATGGCCCAAATAAACTCCTGACTCCATCATATCTTCTAAATTAATGTTCCAATATCTTCTTGTCATTTTTACCACAATTAGCCTCCCTTAAAAAAAAAGATATAGGTACCCCCCCAAAAAATTGTTCCAACGGAACCTTCCCCTTTACTGTAAATTTACTTTTAATATTAATACATGATCCAAGTCATTATTATTATTATTATTAATTATTTTTATAATTAATAATAATAATATAAAATAAAAATGAATAATATAATAAATAATAAAATTTGATATGAAACTTTTAGTATTTATAGATGCTCTTCTTATCCCTATCCTAATAAGATAGCTCAATAAGGGATCCCGTCTTACAAAAAGTGTCCCATTTGTTTAGATCGCAACAAAAAATAATAAAAATAATAAATAATATAATAAAAAATTTAATTAATATTTAAAATTAATATATTTAATTATATAATTTTATATAATTATATTAATATTTAGTAGTATTTTATTTAATGGTATGTAAAAAAGTAAATAAAGTGCTCTTTTTTTGGCGACATGGCCGAGTGGTAAGGCGGGGGACTGCAAATCCCTTATTCCCCAGTTCAAACCCGGGTGTTGCCTAATCCACAAAAATATAACAATTTACTATTTTGTATTTTATTTTACTAATAACTAATATAATACTAATATAACTGGATAACTAGCCCCATTCTTATTTATTATCCTGATACTTTTTTAATTCAAAGCATCTGGTTCAATATTTTTATAAAAGATTCTAATGAGAGAAAGGCGGTCTTTATATATGGACTCATAAGAGTATCTAGTTTTTAATAATTTAATTCAATGAATAATTATAAAATTATAAAGTTCAAAAAACTATCTTAAGAATCTTAAAAATTAAATAAGAATCTGCCCTTATCCCACCCGCTTTCATAAAAAAGAGGGCGTTGAATTTGATGCATTGGTCGAATCCATCGGGACTGACGGGGCTCGAACCCGCAGCTTCCGCCTTGACAGGGCGGTGCTCTGACCAATTGAACTACAATCCCGGGGAAGTAGGGATATATATCCTAAAATTGAATCCCTTTTTATGTATTTATCGGTATCAGATATATTTAGCATTTTGGAAGACTTATATTTCATTATCATCTTATAGTAGATTGGTTCTTTATTGGGCCGAGCTGGATTTGAACCAGCGTAGGACATATTGCCAACGAATTTACAGTCCGTCCCCATTAACCGCTCGGGCATCGACCCAGGGAGAATACTTTTTTTTTGATTTATTGATAATCCATGCTAAAATTGCTTTCTTAGTACTCTACCCCCAGGGGAAATTGAATCCCCGCTGCCTCCTTGAAAGAGAGATGTCCTGAACCACTAGACGATGGGGGCACATACTTGCCCAACTGATACTTACATCATACTATGATGAGTATAAACTTTGAGTATAATTTTTTTGTAACGAAAATATAAAGAGATATAAAAATATAAAAAATCTAAAAGGATATCTATCATCAATTTTAAAATAAAGTATGACAGTGTGTGTATTGTTTATCTTTGTCTAGGGAGAACCTGTTTTGAAATGACTATTCCCCAGATAGATATATTTAAATTAAATTTGTAGCAAGTCCCACCAATCTATATATTTTATATATTTCATTCTCTCGTTCTTGGAAAAAAGAAAGAATTATTTTTATTCTTATAAATCAATTACGTGTTGACTACAAAGAATTGAACATAATAATATAGTATATTAGTATATTTTATTGAATACAATTCATCAATATTTATCAATCAAGAAAAAGCAAGACGGTAGTTGTGAAAGAGATATAGCAAAGACATAATTTTTTTAAAAAACTTACGTGAGAGGATTAGATCAAAGGCACCCATATGAAATAAATATTCGGTCTCTTGGGCACCTTCAGGGACTTCTATATTCAATGTTTCTTCAATTACTCTTCTACCCGCAAATGCAATGATGGCTCCGGGTTCGGAAAGAATGACATTACCCAGCATACCAAAACTAGCTGTCACCCCGCCAGCAGTAGGAGATGTAAGGATTGATACATACAATCGATTTTTGTCTAATTTATAAGTATATAACGCACAAGCTATTTTACTCATTTGCATCAAGCTCAAACTTCCTTCTTGCATACGTGCACCCCCAGAAGCACATATTATAATAAGGGGTAGAACTTCTTTTATAGCATACTCGATCAAACGAGTAATTTTTTCTCCGACTACAGATCCCATAGTACCCGCTAGAAACCGAAACTCCATAACCCCAAGTGCTACTGGAATCCCATTTAGTTCGGCTATGCCTGTTTGAATAGCCTCATTTAACCCCGTCTCGTTTTGATAAGAATTAAGACGTTCTTCATAGGTCTTCTCCCTTGCTTCTTCTTCTACATCAACAAGAAGATATGCTTTCTCAGCCCTCTCCCTTGCTTCTTCTTCTACATCAACAAGAAGATATGCTTTCTCAGCCCTCTCCCTTGCTTCTTCTTCTACATCAAGAAGATAAGCTTTCTCAGCCCTCTCCCTTGCTTCTTCTTCTACATCAAGAGGATAAGCTTTCTCAGCCCTCTCCCTTGCTTCTTCTTCTACATCAAGAGGATAAGCTTTCTCAGCCTTTTCCCTTGCTTTTCGCAGTTCTTTTAAGTTCTCATGTATCTCCTCAATTATTTCGTCTATCTCAAACTCCCATTTAAAAAAATCAAAAAGCTTCACCTCTTTTTCAAAATCAAATTCAATGGGATCCAGAGAGAACATGTCTTCATCCATAGGAGCCCAAGTATCTGTATCAACCAAAAAGCCTATTCTATCTGAACTATTCATTTGCACATGTGATTGGCACCATTCACAAATATAAAGTTTTGAATAAAAAAGCGGTTTATAATTTATTCCATAACAGCTTTTGCATTGAACCCACAAATGATGATAATTGGGACAACTTTCATTATCACTTTTTTTTGCATTGCTTTCTTTATATGAATATAAATTTATTTCTAGACTTGGATCCATTTCTTTCTCTTGAACGATTTCTTTCTCTTGAACTATTTCATTCTGTTGAATGATTTCTTTCTCTTGAACTATTTCATTCTGTTGAATGATTTCTTTCGCTTGAAAAGTATCAGGATGCGGGTCGATTATTTTTCTTTGATACTTTTGTAAGATGTTGTCCACCTTTTTTAGGTGTTTCTTCATCTCTGAACTTTTACTTTGATCAAATTCCTTCTGTTGATCGCTCTCTTTCAGTTGATTTCTTATTCTCTCTAGACGGAGGGTGTTTTGTTTGATATCTTCGTCCACTCTAGCGATGTCTCTATCAAAATTGGTTTGAACTCTTCGCCTTTCTTCTATCAGTCCATGGATGATATTTTCTAGATCAAATAGATCGAAATTTTTATGTTTCTTATCATCCGAACCAAAATTTTTTAAATTCGCGTATATTTGTATATGCTTCGATTTACTAGGTTTGTAGCTCCAAACAGAGAAAAGACTGAAAGGAGCTATCCCAATATTACCAATAAATTTTTTTATTTGCATATTGTGTACCTCCGGTGTAAAAAAATAATTGTTAAAAAAATAATTGTTAATGATAGATTCAAATGAGTAGTCTATCTAATTAATTATTTATTAATTATTAATATTAATTTAAATTAATAATTCTTTTAATATTGCTTCCAACCCTTTAAAATTGTGTCTACAAATAACCAAACCAAGAAAAGTATGATATAAACTAAAACTATTAAAAAAAATTTTAACAATCCTTTTAAGAATAAGATTACTAAAGTCCAAAACGATTTATTCATAGAAGGTCTCCTAAATTTAATTTAAAAATATTCAAAATATAAGCAAGAATTAGTATATTAGTAAAGGTAAATAAGAGTTATTCCAGAATATAATCTTGGGATTATTTGGTTTGACAGAAAACACAATAATAGAATAATAGACTGGTTAAGACTAAACTTAACCAGTCTATTATTCTATATAATTTATAATTATGTTGTCATAAATAAAATTTTCGCTAAAAATCCAAATAACCTTCCTTTAAATAAAAATAATCTTCTACTTCTACATTTGACAGCAACCAAGCCCAGAAAAGATTGAATAAACAGAGAATTAAAATCAATCTTGGAAATTTTTTTGTCAAATAGGTGAAATAGAATGGATCAACTTCGGCTATCTTGTAACCATTTATATAATGGAGCATCCACCAGGCTGCTTGGTAATCTTTTATATTACACAGGACAAAGATAATAATTGTTCTCATAATTCTATCAACTTTTTTGCTCAACAGTTTGAACACTAGAACCAGTGGAGCATTAAGTAAAAAAGTAATCACATATATTTTACAGAAATCCTCCCCTACTTTATCTATTACTTTATCTATGGTGATAAAGAAATCTACTCCTACTTTGTTGATTGAGTTACCTTTGTTAAGATTAAGATACAAAACTAAAACAATAACAAGAGACTTGAGCAAATCCTTTATATTCCAGTGGTTAAGGGTAAAAATAGTAACGAACTTTCTCTTATAAAATTTATTAGTTTTATAGTCAAGCTTATAAGTATAGAAGTCATCTGGTTCTGTGTCCACAAACAACCAAGCCCATATAAAATTTACTAAACAAGTAATCAACAAGATTACAGGTAGTTTTTTCATTATATAGGTAAGATTTGTGACTTGGAACAGTTGAACCGGAGTATACTTTTTCAAACCATAGGTACATAGCCAACCCGCCAGCCAATCTTTGCTAGTCCAAATTGCACAAATAATAGCAGCGCGTGTTACGCTGTTGTTCAGCGGGTTCACAATATATACTGCTATAAAAGTGCAAAAAATCATAACCTTGAGAAGCTTCAAGTAATAGTCGGAAAGTATTTCTACAAATAAATAAGGTTTCATATTATGAACTTCTCGCAAATAATAGAAGACTAATAAGATCTTTACCGAATCCTTTAGTATGCAAAGTAGTATTATATCAAATTTACACATTATTGATTCCTCCTTCCTCATTTTTATCTGCGTTTTCTTTGTTTTCATACGCAGGTTTTGTTGACCTAAAATCGCTTATGATATCATCTATAATTCCGAAATCTCGGGCTTCTGCCGCGGACATATAACGAACTTTATTACAACTTTCTATAAATTCGAAGGGTTGACCCGTTTTTTCCATAAAAATATTTTCTAGATCCCTAAGTAGCTCAAAATCTATTTGTGCGTGAGCAAAAAATTCTGGGACTGAGTCGTACTTACTAAAATTAGTCCTGGGGCGCGAAATCTTGAACCTACAGTTAGGGAATGCGAAACGGGTTCTTCCTGCAAGCAAGGCATAGATTCCCGGTCCTCCAACTTGTCCGCAGCCTATTGTCTCTATGTTTATGTTTAAATATGACCCCTGTTTCAAGAAAGTATAAAGACTCCTTGCAGCAAGTAAATCTCCCTTAGAGCAATTTATAAGAATACTTGCCGTTTCTGGCGCATCACGTTCCCCGCTACGCATCTCAAGACAGAGTATCAATTTCATAATTTTATTCGCGACCTCCGTAGTGAGATCTTCCCATAGAAATATAATACCTTCCCTATTAAGATAAGTATATAGATCAATATAAGTGACTACTTCTTCATAATATATATATTTTTTTTTTAAAATAAGTTCTTCCCCATCTTCGTCGTAATTCTCGTTATCGCTGTAATTCTCATCTTCGTTGTAGTTCCCGTTATCACTGTAATTCTCGTTATCACTGTAATTATCATCTTCGTTGTAATTCTCGTTATCACTGTAATTATCATCTTCGTTGTAATTCTCGTTATCGCTGTAATTCTCATCGTCGTTGTAGTTCCCGTTATCACTGTAATTCTCGTTATCACTGTAATTCTCGTTATCGCTGTAATTCTCATCTTCGTTGTAGTTCTCGTTATCGCTGTAATTCTCATCTTCGTTGTAGTTCCCGTTATCACTGTAGTTCCCGTTATCACTGTAATTCTCGTTATCGCCGTCATTCTCACCACCATTGCCAATTCGTTCTAGTTCCTCAATTTCCTCTATCTGTATAAAAGGAACTTTAGGTATACATATTTTCGGATCTTTGTCTTTGTCTTTTTTGTCTTTGTCTTTTTTGTCTTTGTCGTCTTTATAGAAAATCACCATGGTGAAAGTTCCTCCTTTTTATGTATTTGGTTAATTAAATTAATTTTTTATTTATATTTTTATTTATTTTCTTAAATATTTATTTATTATCTTATTTATATTTAAAACATAAATAGTAAATAAATAGACAAAAGGTCTTGCTTCAGGATCTTTATGATATTTTACAAATGCATACATGATGATTACGTTCTTTACCGTCTCTTGTATAACAAAACTTACCCAAAAGAACATATTTGGTTCCTCCTTATTTGTTTTTTATGCTTTTTTTTCGTGATTTTAGCCCACCCCTTTTTATTTTTAAGCTAAAATCAGTTAGAATATTCTGTAGAATTACACGGGTTTCTGCTTCTGCCTTCGGTATAACGGACCTTTGCTCTTTATAGACTTTGTAGAAACGAATCATGGTGAATACTCCCCCTTTTAGGATATTTTTTACTATTTGCCCAAAGTCAGACCCCAGAAAATGAGTCTTTCTAATTTTTCATAAAATAAGACCTACTTAACTCAGCGGTTAGAGTATCGCTTTCATACGGCGGAAGTCATTGGTTCAAAACCAATAGTAGGTATAAATTATTAGATATCAGAACCCAATAGGTTCTGATAAGTTTTTCTATTCCATACAACAGAATAAAATTATCAATTGTTAGAGGTATCAAACTATAAGAGGTATCAAACTATATTAGTTCCAATTAGTAATTAACATAAAGAGCCCTGACGCGTGTTCTATCTCGGCTGAAAGCTAGATTTGCTTCCAATTTTCTTTTATCTCTCTTTTATCTTTTATTTTATATTCTTTATTATTTATAAATAATTTAAAAAAAATTATGGAGTAGAAATATATACATATACAAAAGCGGTCTTATTTCAGGATATCTATGATATTTTACTAAAGCCGACACGATGGCCATGTCCCTGACCGTACTTTGTATAATAAAAAGTGTCCAATAAAGCATACTTGGTTCCTCCTTATTTGTTTTTTATGCTTTTTTTTCGTGATTTTAGCCCACCCCTTTTTATTTTTAAGCTAAAATCAGTTAGAATATTCTGTAGAATTACACGGGTTTCTGCTTCTGCCTTCGGTATAACGGACCTTTGCTCTTTATAGACTTTGTAGAAACGAATCATGGTGAATACTCCCCCTTTTAGGATATTTTTTACTAGATTATTATTTATTCTTTCTGTTTTATTGGCAGGTTCTTATGCGTTACTCACCTGTTCGCCACTGGAAAAACACCACTACTTTCCTTCCAACTTGCATGTGTTAAGCATGCCGCCAGCGTTCATCCTGCATTTTTGTATAGATATATTCCTCAATCATAGGTCATTGAAAGGTAGGATAGAATAACAAGATATTCCTCAATCATAGGTCATTGAAAGGTAGGATAGAATAATAAGAAGTAGCATTCCTTCTTGCAAATTTTGATTGTCTCTTTCTAGCCCTAACTTTATCTAAATAAAATTGATGATAAAGGTTGTACATATCAAATACAGAAAGAAAGAATTCTTTGAATACTTAATTCCCATTACATAAAAGATAAAATTTTAGTTATACTTTTGTCATGTCGAGTAGTTAGGAGAGATGGCTGAGTGGTTGATAGCAACGGTCTTGAAAACCTATATAGTTATGAAGAGATAACTATCGAGGGTTCGAATCCCTCTCTCTCCCCTTACTCGCTCATTAAAGAAAGCACTTTCTCTATTCGTTTCTTTATCATATCAGATCTTTTTTAGGCCATTGTTTGATTGCATGATGGACTCCTTTTAAAAATATTGACTTACGTGTGAACAGGGTGCTCTACCTAACAGGGCTATAGCCTTTTGTATTATCTTGTATTATCTCTGTATTATGTATTATTGGAGATAAATTTTATGTCAATAAGACTATTCTATAATACACCATATGGTTAGATACATCTTTACTTATCAAAAATAAATAAAAAGAGAAATAAACCTATTTTATTTCGATAAATAGGCAACAGGGGTCTCTGGGATATATGAACATAGAAATAGTGGAGGATTTTAAAATTTTTACCAACTCGATCTTGTTACCCCTGGCAACAAGCACCTATTAATCATTTCATAAAGTCTATGTCCAGATAGTCCAAAGTCGCGATAGATAGCTCTCGCTCTTCCAGTCGAAAAACAACGTCGACGAAGGCGTGTAGGTGAACTATTCCGTGGTGTGGATTGTAACTTTCCATGAATTTTCCATTGTTCTTTTAACAAATTAACTTTACTTATTTCTTTTTTTGAGGATCGACGAATCACATGATATTTCTGTTCTAATTTTTCCCTTTTTTTCTCCCTTTGAATCCAACTTTTCTTTGCCATAATTATTAAGCTCCTCTTGGTTATTAGTATTAGTATCCATGATAGAAATAATATAAATTAGATTTAGATGTGAAAATAAGAACATCTGTGCTCAAACCTATAAAATACTTCTACTAAAAAATTATATTCGTTGAGAAATTGGAAAATTTTAATCAAATTTATTAATTGTAATTATTTATAATTTATATTATATAATTATATAAAGACTTACAAAAAATATTACATAAAATTTAAATTATTGGGCTTACCTATAATTTAAAACTTAATAAGAATAATGAATTATTCATTCCATTTTTTATTATTTTTATTTTTGATTCATAACTATTATATAAGAGAATAAAAGAGATGGTCAAATAGTTCAGGGCATAGCATTGGAACTACTATGTATGCTTTTTTTTTAGGTCAATCCTTTTTACGAAAGATAGCAAACTGGTTGGAACCGAAAATTAAGTTTTAGTCTGCCGAGAATAGTATTCTACTACTAGCAATTCTTTTATTTTCAAACCGACCCATTTACTATCTATTATTTGATTAACTAATCCTTTATTTTGGTATGGGTAAAGAGTCAAATGTTTTGGCAATTTCGCATGAGGCAATGAGTCGAAAGATTTTTTAATTAAAGCTCTGGATTTTTGTGCATCCCTTACTGTAATAATATCTTGTGGTTTACAACGATAACTCGGTATATCTACTTTATGACCATTAACTAAAACATGTCTATGATTTACTAATTGTCGGGCTCCGGGAATAGTTGAAGTCATACCCAACCTAAAAATGATGTTATCCAAACGCATTTCAATTAATTGTAATAAAACTTGACCCGTGGGACCTTTGGCTTTTCTGGCAATACGAAAGTAGTTAAGTAATTGTCGTTCTGTAAGACCATAATGAAAACGTAATTTTTGTTTTTCTTCTAAACGAATACGATATCTTGATTTGTTCCTGAAATGAAGTTGGTTTCTAAGCGAATTTTTAGGATTTTTATTAGTTAATCCCGGTAAAGCCCCTAGACGGCGTATTTTTTTGAAACGGGGTCCTCGATAACGCGACATTAAACACTCCTTAATTTAAATTTTTTATTTTTAATTTAACTTCTACAATTTTACATATATATATATATATATAAATAATATATATATTATTTATATATTATCATAATTATTTCCTCATTATTTCTTAATTATGTTATTTATATTTCCTATTTCTAACGATGTCAACTGAGGTATACTCTCTATCTTAGATAGATAGAGGTATACTCTCTATCTATCTAAGATAGAGAGAGCCAGCTATCGGAATTGAACCGATGACCGTCACATTACAAATGTGATGCTCTAACCGCTGAGCTAAACGGGCTTACAGTCATTATATATATAATTTATATATAGGTTATATATTTATTATATTTTATTTATATTTTATTATTTAATTTAATATTTATTATATAGGAATTTTATAAAAGATTGAAATTATCAAAAAATAGCGCTATTCCTTTAATTTTTCATTCTTAATTATTTTTATTTAATTAAGAATAAAAAAATGAAAAAAAATCTAATTAATTTTATCTTTTGTAATTGACAATGAATTTTAGAATTTTAATTCTAACAGAAATATAAATAATAAATATAAAACTAAGAGAGTTTTTTTTAAGAGAAGAATAAATAATCAATATACAATAATATATTTATATTATATAGAGATATACTCAATTTAATGATTACAATACAGTATAAAATATTATAAAAAATAAAAGAGAGAAGGACATGAGATGAGATACTAATCTAAAAACAAGGGGATATGGCGAAATGGTAGACGCTACGGACTTAATTGAATTGAGCCTCGGTATGGAAACTTACTAAGTGATAACTTTCAAATTCAGGGAAACCCCGGAAAAAAAATAGGGCAATCCTGAGCCAAATCTTTTTTCTTTGTGAAAACAAAGAAAGATTTATAAAGTGAAGAAAGGGGATAGGTGCAGAGACTCTATGGAAGTTGTTCTAACAAACCATTTAAACTTTTTAAAAGATGGAAGAAACTCTATGTATTTTTTGTATTTTTTTTACATTAAATTAAAATATTAAATAAAGAATTTATTCTTTATTGATTAAATTATTTTCTTTACTCTATAGTCTAATAAATCTTTTGAAGAGTTTCTTAATTGGACAAGAATAATGATAGAGTCCTTTTTACATGTCAATATTGACAACAATGAAATTTATAGTAAAAGGAAAATCCGTCGACTTTAAAAATCATGAGGGTTCAAGTCCCTCTATTCCCAAATTACCAAAAGATAATTTAATTCTTTTCTTTAATGCTTTATCTTATACTTTTTTGGTTATCTATTTTAAATTAGATATATTTTTAATTTACTCGACTCTTTTACAAAAATATATGAGCATAAAAATTTTATCTTATCATAAGTCTTTGAATATGTGATGGATATAATTTATATATATATATGTAAAAATGCATATCCTTTTATAAGGAATTTTAATTGTTTATATATTCATATTTATATATTTATATTATTATTAGGATTAGGATAGGACTAAAACGAAAATTATTTAGTAAAATAAGATAAGAATGGTGCATCAGGGATGGTCGGGATAGCTCAGTTGGTAGAGCAGAGGACTGAAAATCCTCGTGTCGCCAGTTCAAATCTGGTTCTCGATACATACCCCATTTTTTTATTTTTATAAAATTAATAATAATATAATAATTATGTTATAATTATTATATATTATATTATTAGAATTATATTATTATAAACCTTATTTAAATTTAATGGTTCTGGGCGGAAATATGTAAATATTAAATACAAATATTAAATATGTTGATTTAACAGAAACAATTTATAGACTTTCAATTGATTCTTTACAAAAAATTAGATGATCTTCCTGAACAGGATTTTTTTATTATGTCATTGATAAAGAGAACAAAATATAAAATATATTATATCCAGATAAAAAAATAAAAAAATCTGTTGCGGAGACGGGATTTGAACCCATGACCTCAAGGTTATGAGCCTTGCGAGCTACCAAACTGCTCTACTCCGCGCTGAAGGGAAAGGGGTAGGATTCATACTACTTCTATGTATAAATGTATAAATCAATCTTTTTAGGATTTAACAATCTGGTTTTTACTGGGGTTTAAATTTGATTTGTGGATGCAGCAACCCTAAATTTAAAATAAAATCATGATAGAAACCCCGGGTTAAGATCGATCTAAACCGCCTAATTAGGTATATGATTGAAAATGCCAACTATTAAACAACTTATTAGAAAGACAAGACAGCCAATCAGAAAGATTAGGAAAACCCCCGCTCTTAGTGGATGCCCTCAGCGTCGAGGAAGATGTACTAGGGTGTATGTGCGACTCGTTTAGATCATGGGCTGAAACAAAACAAAAAAAAAGAATTTCTTTTTTTCAGTATCAATGATTTGTACCAATAAATAGGATAAAAGCAAAAATACCCCTATTGTGTATGAAATTTATGGTTTCTATTGATAAAAATGATAAAAATTCAATCACCTCAATTTAATAGAAAAATCACCCATTGGTATCAAATGATTATCCATTAAGCGGGTAATTTTTCTTTTCAAAATAGAAAGATTAGAATACTACTCTTGCAAAAACGGACTAATAGGGTCAGCTAACCAGCTAAACTTCATAATTAAATACCGTTACTGTATATGTAGATCTCATTGTGAAAGACCTTATTACTATCTAATTTATTGGTAGAGCCAAAAAGTGTGAACTGTACAAGTTACTAAAAGAAGATTAATTAAATATTAAATGAAAAGTAAGAGGCTCCGGTGTATAGAGAAGACCTCACCGTTTATGAAATAACCATAGAAACGATGGAACCCACTTTATTCTTTATACATTTACTACGTTTACTATTTTTTTATATCAAGTAGATTTAAATTTATTTTTTGAGGTATTTTATCTCGAAAAAATTGTGGTTAGGAAGGTTATAGTAGCCAAAGCCATTGGAGTTTTTTTATATTTTTTATACATTGGCAAAATCCGATTTGTTATTAATAGTTAATATATTAAGAAGGGCGAAGTAAAAATCAAGCGAAAGTAAGTCCTTTAGTTATTTCTCAAAATTTTATTTATTAAATGACCAGAATTAGCCGGGGATACATAGCTCGTAGACGTAGAAAAAAAATGCGTTCATTTGCATCAGGCTGGTCTCGTTCAAATCTTACTAGAATTCTTACTCAACATCAAATAAAAGCCCTTAATTCGTCTTATCGGGATAGAAATAGAAAAAAGATAAATTTTCGTCGTTTATGGATCACTCGCATAAATGCAGTAATTCGAAAAATTAAAACATGCTATAGTTATAGTAAATTTATAAATGATCTGTACAAGAATGGAGTTATTATTAATCGTAAAATACTTTCACAGGTAGCTATATTTAATAAAGAGTGTCTTTATCAAATTTATAACAAGAATCTAATTTCTAATGAAATAATTAAAATTTAAATTTAATGAAGTCTATTTTATGAGCTTCACCGGAAATCAAAATACGGGAAAATTAAAAGAAAACAAAATTAAATCTGCAAAAAATAAGATTAAGATAAAGTAGTAAAATGATTGAAAACAAACCACTAGAATATAAAAAATATAAATATTAAAAAAAATAAAAATGTTTGCATTCTGCTTGAAATTTATTTTTATTTTATAGAATAAAAAGAGTAGCCTATATTTAGCCTATTTCTTGTTGTTTTTTCGTATTTTAAAATTCTTCTTTTTATTTTTAGGGGGCTTCTGGGTTCTTTTCATTTGAAATAGCCTTTCATTATTATAAAAAGGTAACAAAGATAAAATACGAGCTTGTTTTATAGCAATAGTAATTAATCGTTGTTGTTTCAAGGTTAATTTACGCGCTCGCCTAGGTAATATTTTACCTTGTTGACTAATAAATCTACTAATTAAACGGATGTTTCTATAATCAATTGTATCCCCAGATTGGATCAGAGGTGAATGCTTACGAAAAGCTTTTTTGGCTTTACGCAAGGGTCGCTTATATTTCTCTTTATCCATGGTTTTTATTTTTTTTTTTTTATTCTTTAACGTGAAAATTATATTTTATTTAGTATTTAGATAAAAAATTAAATTAATTTAAATTATTCAATGTTAATAAAGAAAAATAATAAAAAATAAAGGAAAATAAGAAATATAAATAAAAATAATAAATATAAATAATGGGGCTTTCCCTCATTTAGAAGGGTAACACGCAGGCACTTGATTCGATCTATTTCGCTATCTCCCCATGAATTGTATGTTTGTGACAATAGGGACAGAATTTTCTAAATTCCAACCGTCGGGGCGCCTTGTATTGATTCTTTTGAGTAATATATCTGGAAACACCCTTATTAATATTAATAACACCTTTTTGGATACAACTATTACATTCCAAAGTAACTTTTATTCGGATATTTTTATTATTTTTCTTTTTATCCTTGGTCATAAACCTCCTTTGGATTTTTCCTAAACTTTTTATTTATTTTAATAATTACTTGATAGACCCATTAAAGGGATGTGGCGCAGCTTGGTAGCGCATTTGTTTTGGGTACAAAATGGCAAGCACTCTTAGTTCAGTTTGGTAGAACGTGGGTCTCCAAAACCCGATGCCGTAGGTTCAAATCCTACAGAGCGCGATTCTCTCTTTTTATTGTAAATTAAATTTAAATAAAAAAGCTTTTTATTCTAAAAGCAGTCTGAATTTTACTTACTGCGGCTTAATGTGACTGCGGCTTAATGAAAGTAGGTGGTAAATCAATATAAATATAAAGAGAGAATATAAAATATCAATAAAATAATGCAAATAAAAAAAATTAAAAATTCAATTCAAACTCTTAAATTTTTGTCAATATTTTCTTTTACACGCGTCTTTTTTTAGGGGGCCTACACCCATTGTGTGGTATAGGGGTTACATCTCGTACGCGGGTTAATCGTATACCACTTCGGGCAATAGTCCGTAAGGCTGCGTCTCTTCCGCGGCCAGGACCCTTTATCATGACCGCCGCTCGTTGCATTTCTACTGTATGAATAGCATTTTTGGCTGTGTTTTGAGCAGCAAAAGGGGTTCCTTTTTTTTTACCCTTAAATCCACAAGTACCTGCAGAGAAACAAGAAACCACCTGACCCTTTACATCTGTAACAGTCACAATGGTATTATTAAAACTTGCTTGAACATGAATAACTCCATTTGGTATTCGACGCTTATTTTTACGTGAACTAATATTGCGATTCCTACGTAAACTTGTTTTACGTATCATTTTTACCATATTTTATCATCTTATAACATCTTATAAATTAAATATTAATAAATTATATAAATAGGAGTTAGAAATATGTGGATATATCCATTTTATATAAAAATATATTTCTTTTTAATTTGTACATTTAGATTATCCCTGTCTTTGTTTATGTTTAGATTTGGTACAAATTACTAGAACTCTCCCCTGTCTACGTATTAGGCGGCATTTTTTACAAATTTTACGAACGGAGGCTCTTATTTTCATATTTGTCATTCCTTAACTTTAATTTTGAATTTACTTTTTATAATTATTTATTATTATAATAATAAATAATTATAAATAATAATAATAAAAGAGTTTATTGAAATTTATGCTATTTATCCATATTTCCATAAAAATAATTTATTCAAATTTAAGGGTAAAACCAGTCTAATCCTCTGAAGACTTGTTGGGGAATCTATAAATTATACGCCCCCTGGAACAATCATAACCGCTTACTTCAATTTTGACTCTGTCTCCCCGTATTATTCGTATAAAACAACGCCGAATCTTTCCGGAAATATAACCTAGAACAAGATCTTCATTATCTAAACGAACCTGGAACATCCCGTTTGGGAATGCTTCTGTAATTAAACCCTCATAAATTTTATTTTTATCTCTATCATTCATTTTAGGTAAAAACTTCTCATGGTTCTAAAGATATTAATTAATTTAATTAATATCTTAATATAAGTAATAAATTAAATAAATTAAGAAAGGGAATATAAGTAAACAAGTAAAGAAGTATCTTTTTCTTCTTTTCTCTTTGTGAAAAAAAGTTTATAATATCAAATTTGGATATACGCATGATTACCATATATAAAATAAAATCTCTCCTCCTATTTTTTTTAATCGAGCCTCCCGATCTGTCATTATACCTTGCGCAGTAGAAAGAATTACAACCCCTATTCCACCCAAAATTCTAGGAATTTTTTTATAGTTAGAATATATTCGTAGCCCCGGCCGACTGATCCTTTTTAAATTTAAAAATCTTCTACTTTCCCTATACCTTCTATATCGAAGTGTTAAAACTAAAAAGGATTGGGTTCTTTCTCGATGTTTCCTAATGTTTTCTAGAAAACCTTCTCGTAAAAGTATTTTTGCAAAGGTTTCGGTAATATTAGTATAAGCTAATCGAACTACTCTTTTTCTAGCCATGTCAGCATTTCGTATAGACGTTATTATGTCAGCAATAGTGTCCCTACCCATGATGGGCTAAAATTATGAATTCCTTTAATTTTTTATATAATCAACATGTTTTTTATTATTTTTTCTTTTTGATAGGTTTGTGAGTTTTAAATTTAAGAAGGGTATATTCATGAGACACAATCTACTAATTAATTTATTTTATTTCTTTATAAACTTAATTTCTTTTTTTCTTTTTAATATTATTAAAATATTGATATTAATAGTTATATATCTATCTATTAATATATAATATAAATAGATAGAAACATAATATTATAAGACCTCCGGAGCTAATGAAATTATTTTAGTAAATTTTAACTGTCTCAATTCCAGGGCGATCGCACCAAAAACTCGAGTTCCCTTTGGATTTTTCTTTTGGTCAATGATAACTGCCGCATTGTCATCATATCGTATTATCATACCATTGCTGCGTTTGAGTTCTTTACAGGTACGTACAACTACAGCTCGGATTACTTCTGATTTTTCTAGGGGCATATTTGGTACTGCTTCTTTAATTACAGCAACAATAATGTCACCAATATAAGCATATTTCCGATTGCTAGCCCCTAGAATTCTAATACACATTAATTTTCGAGCTCCGCTGTTATCTGCTACATTCAAATAGGTCTGGGTTTGAATCATTTTTTTAATATGTTTTGTTTTTTTTCATTTACAAGTTCTATGTTCTTTAGTTTAACCTTATTACCCTGAAATAAGAAATTGAGTTCGTATAGGCATTTTGGATGCTGCTATTGAAATAGCTTTTCTGGCTATATTTTCTGTGACTCCGCCCATTTCATAAAGTATTCGCCCCGGTTTAACAACAGCTACCCAATACTCAGGGGAACCTTTACCCGAACCCATGCGTGTTTCTTTAGATCTTACTGTCACTGGTTTGTCTGGAAATAAACGTACCCATAGTTTTCCACCACGGCGTACATTCCGTATCATTGCTCGTCGACCTGCTTCTATTTGTCTGGATGTGATCCAAGCAGGTTCAAGTGCTTGAAGAGCATATTTACCAAAACATAAAGTATTCCCTCTATAGGATCTTCCCTTCATTCTTCCTCTATGTTGTTTACGGAATTTGGTTCTTTTGGGGTTATAGTGGATAGTCATTCTCAAATTAAATCTCTATTACAGCAGAACTGGACGTGAAAATTTATTCTTATCCAGTTCCTCACGAATAAACATATTATTAAACATATTATTATTATATATTAATTAAATATAATAAAATAAATAGAATAAATATAATATATTATATAAAAATATAAAATAAAAATAATATATAGATTAAAATAAATGAAAATAGAATCTAGATTCTATTTTCATTCAATCCTATAAAATTAAAACTAGAATTAATAACTTATTTTTTATCTATTCTATTATTCTCTAAATATCCAAATTTTTATGCCTAATATACCATAGATAGTTTGAACTGGATAGGAACAATAATAAATTTTAGCTCGAATAGTTTGTAGGGGAATCCTGCCCTTTCTGATCCATTCTACACGCGCAATGTCTTTTCCGCCGAGTCGACCCGCAATTTGTACTCGAATTCCTTTTATTTTTGCTTTTTTAGTTCTTTCAATAGCCATTTTCATTGCTTTTCTAAATGGAACTCTGTTTTTTACTTGCCCAGCTATATATTGTGCAAGAATAAGGGGGTTTCCATAAGGTTTTGCAATTAGTGTCGTAGCAATGTTTAATTTTCTATTTACAGAATTAAATTCTTTTTGTAAATTCATTTGTAATTCTTTGATTGAATTTTCTTTTAATAATTTTTGGAATCCTAGATAGATTCTGATCTGGATCAAATCAATTCTTTTTTTAATCTCTATACATGTAATTCCCGATAGGCTAGAGAAAATTCTCATATTCTTTTTCTTTTTGACATTATTTTTTATATTTTTTTTTAAATAATTTTGAATATAATCTCGTATTTTTTTATCTTCTTCTAGATCTTTAGAATAGTTTTTGGGTTGTGCAAACCAAAGGGAATAATGATTTTGGGTTGTCCCCAGTCTGAAAACAAGTGGATTTATTTTTTGTCCCATACTCCTCCACTACTATCTATATGCTGATATATCATATTTTTTATTTTTAATACTTCTTTTATGCTTATGATATATCCTTCACTACAACTGTTATATGACAAGTAGGTCTTTTTATTAGAGAATTACGTCCTCTAGCCCGAGCTCTGGGTTTAAATTTCTTCACGGTAGGACCCCCGTGAACTTCAACTCGACTAATAATTAAATTATTTCTACTAGAACCCAGAATTAAACTAGCATTTGTTGCGGCAGAAGAAACTAATTTTAAAATAGGATATGACGCTCGATAAGGCATGAGACCTAGTATTATAAGTGTATCTATATAAGAACGCCCTTTAATTAGAGCAATTACTCTCCGCGCTTTATGAGCAGACATCGAGATATATCGGCCTAAAGCGTATATTCCAATTTCTCTTTTTAGCATAAGTGTTTCTTCATTAGAATGTCCGTAAACTATATCAATTGCCTTTCTCGCTTCATAAGTAGACATAGAGATATACCGATCTAAAGCGTATACTCCAATTTCTCTTTTCTTTAGCATATTATTATTATATTAAAAGGTTTCTCCTATTATATATTTTATATTTATATATTATATTTATATATTATATTTTATTAATGACGGGATCGCTTATCGCCTTTCCCATGCTTTAGGAAATTGCGCGTAGGTGCAAATTCCCCCAATTTATGACCTAGCATCCTCGCCTTTATAAAGATAGGTAAATGCTCTTTTCCATTATGAATAGCAATAGTATGACCTACCATTTCGGGTATAATGGTGGATGCCCGGGACCAAGTTATTATTATTTCTTTTTGCTTTTTTGCCTTAAGTTTATCAATTTTTTTTAATAAATGAATAGCTACAAAAGGTTTTTTTTTTAGTGAGTATGTCACAGCTTCCTACACCCCCTTTTTTAAGATGAATAAAAATAAATAATTTCTATGTACGACGACGAAGAATCAAATTATCACTATATTTATTCTTTTTTCTACTTCGTCTTCCAAGTGTAGGATAACCCCAGGGGGTTGTGGGCTTTTTTCTACCAATTGGAGACTTCCCTGTTCCACCCCCATGAGGATGATCTACAGGGTTCATAACGACTCCTCTTACTACAGGACGCTTACCTAGCCAACGTTTCGATCCGGCTTTCCTCAAACTTTTCTGGTTCAACCCCTCTTTACCAACCTGTCCTATTGTTGCTGAGCAATTTTGGGATATCAAACGGACTTCGCCAGAGGGTAATTTTAATGTGGCGGATTTACCCTCTTTTGCAATCAGTTTTGCTCGAGTACCCGCTGCTCGAACTAATTGTCCACCCTTTCCAAGTGTTATTTCTATATTATGTATGGACGTGCCTAAGGGCATATTGGTTGAAGTAGATTCTTCTTTTTGATTAATAAAAATCCCTTCCCAAACTGTACAAGCTTCTTGCAAAGCATACGGCTTTCTGGATGTAGATGATGATATATATTAATATATTATACTATAAAAATACTATAACAAAAATTTTTAAAAATATTCTTCCATTATATATCATTATTTTATCATTATCTATATCATATAATGAGGTATACCTAGTGGGTATATTCTTAATCTTAATAAATAAATATAAAGAAATATCACACTAAATTATAAATTATGATCTTTTACATCCCTATACATCCTAGGTATTTTCGTTCCGTCATCTGGCTTATGTTTTTCATGCAGCACTCAGACCGAATGACTCTATGAAATTACGTTGTCCACATAATTTATTTTTAATTTTTATTAGTAACGTAGGAGACATCTCTATTTCCCCGTGGAAATCTTTAGAATTATTACCTCTGAACTTTCAATTTGCCTCTGACCATCAAACTAAATGCGAATAATTCGTCTTACTCTCTTTGAAACAAAGGTTTCTTCCGGTTCTATCAGTGCTTAAAACAACTTGGTCTTCTCCATATTAGGATATTTTTAGAGTCAAAAATTTTATATGAGGAACTAATGAACTCAATCACTTGCTGTCCTTACTCTTCAGTTTTCTGTTGAGTTTTATCCTTTAGAGAGGTACTTAAATTGGATCAGTGATCAATTTCTAGGCTTTGTTGTAAACCTAATTGGTTATTTCCAATTACGTAAATCAATAGTTCAAACCGCACTCAAAGGTAGGGCATTTCCTATTTTTATAGGAACTCTTGTACCAGAAACAATGGTATTTCCGATTTGAGTTCCTTTAGCATGTAAAATATATCTCTTCTCACCATCCCCATAATGAATGAGACAGATGAATGCATTTCGATTAGGATCATATTCTCTGGTTATGATTTTACCATATATATTTTTTTCATTCCGTCTAAAGTCAATTTTACGGTAGAGACGCTTATGACCTCCTCCTCTATGCCTTGAAGTAATGATTCCCCTGACATTACGCCCTTTACAACGACGCTGCCCATAGGTCAAATTATTTCGTGGATTGAATTTTATTTTATTTTTTATGATTCTATTGCCTGTTCTCGGGTTAGAAGTTTTGTATAAATGTATCACCATGCTATTTAGTATTTTTATTAAAATTCTTTTAAAGAGCTTTTAAGAGGTAGAATAGAATAACCGGGTTGCAGTGTAATGATCATACGTCTGCAATTCGTTGTATGCTCTATAATACGTCTCCCCACCCTCCTCCTCTTTCCCGGAAGTCGATGACTATTCATAGCTATTATTTTTACACCAAAGAAGCGCTCGATCCAATGCTTTATTTCTGTCCTAGTTGATCCTGATTCGACATTAAAAGTATATTGATTTTTATTCCTTAATCTATTACCTTTCTCTGTAAATACTGCATATTTAATTCCATCCATGATGCATTACTCCTTTATTTTAAATTACTTCAATTTATTTTGTATGACTTTGTTAGTCTTTTCTTTAATTTATATTTTATTATTATATATTTCTATTTTTCATATTTTCATTAAAAAATTAAATATTTTATGGGTTAATTAATGATTTAGTCTCATCTTTATGTATTTTTTTTTAATTTCTTTCATTTTCTTCTTTTAATTTTATTCTATATAACTTTGATTATTTGATTAATAGTTATATCTCGGAAATAAGAAAAATAAAAATAATGAATATTTATTTTTCAAATAAAAATATTCAGCAATATTCAGGGGGCGGATGTAGCCAAGTGGATTAAGGCAACGGATTGTGAATCCATCACGCGCGGGTTCAATTCCCGTCATTCGCCCGTATTTTTAAATTAAATAAAGAATATAAATAAATCTATTTCACTAAAAATAAAATGAAATTAAAAAAAATGAAATAAGTAAATAAAAATAAATTAAATATTTCGGTAAATATATTTTTCGTATTTTTAGTAAAAAAATAAAATTTTTTAAGTACTTTAAATAATAATTTAAATAAAGAAAATATCTTTTTAAATAAATAATAAGTAACAAGTAATAAAATCAATAAAAAATCATAAAAACTAAGGCATACTAAATAATAAATAATTTTAACTAAATAAAAATAAATAAGAAATAAGAATGGATAAGAATGTATAATAATGAATAAAAAAATAAATAAACAATA